TGTTGCTAAGGAAAGACTAAAGGATCGAGTGACCAAACTTGATGATAAGGTCGACCATTTGGGCAGACAAGTGTAGACTATGGCAGAAAGGCAGGAGAATCAGGAATCGTTGGTCACCAGACGCTTCTTCCTTCCTTGAAAAAGATTAGGAAAACAAGACAGGAGCCACTAAGCCGATTCACTGGTCTTATTCCCCGATTGGCCTATTCATCACATCAGCGAAAAGATCTGGTTCGGAAGTCCGTATCAGCTAATGAACGGAGTCCTGCAAACTAGGCTTCCAAGCAAGAAGCAAGGGATGTCTATTATAGCGCGAAAGCCGTTGCGTGTTAGCGCAGCCGTTTTCTTGGTTACTTGTTTTGGGGCAAACAAGCACCTCCTCAACACAAGTTGCTGGCTTGCTTTCAAGCCTTGTATAGTTCTAGTAAGGTTGCTTGAGCGCCTTGCGCGAGTAGGCTTTTTGGCCGTATCTTGCAGGCCGTGGAAAGATGTGAATCTAAAGATTGAAATGCCCTACTAATAGGGGCTAGAGGAATCAAGGGATGGCGAATCAAGAGTCACATTGAACTCATACCTATCGGACTACTCGGATTACCTACCAGAAGAAGCGAACGCTTTATAGGACACTGATCTCAATACCGATGAAGGAGAGATCCAATCCGGTACTGATCGATCTCCCTCTAGTGCTGCTCCTGGACTTCCCTACCGAAGCTCTGGTGGACTGCCAGGTTCCATCCTTCAATGCGTTATTCCCTTCTCCCATCGGCCTATTCCAGCAATTATGAACCCCGAACGAATACCCCATCTTCCACTTCAAGTCCTCTTTCAAAGCCCGAGTCTGTAAGTCGAGTATTTCCTCCTGCCTCTGCAACAGATTTTATCTCCCCCGCTGTCTCTACTCCCGCCCTCCCTATCTATAGTAAGGGGGTTTGTACAAAGAACAAAAAGAAATCGAGAATATCTTAAGAAAGATGTGAGACTGCCTTGAGGAATTTCATCAATTGTGAGGGGGAATCTGCTATGAATGCTAACTCCGAAGCAACAATTGCGTTAGTGGTGGGTATGTTTGGTCAGTTAGCTGTTGACTAGCGCCCCTGCAGGTAGCGCTTCGGGGAGCTCTTACCCATCCCAAAGTTCACGGGTTATGACCGGACATAAAAGATTCAGTCCTTTGGCCTCAGGTCTCTTCAAACATGGGATAATGCATTTGATTGATGGAGCTTTCACATTCGAACAGATTACTCATAAGGTAAAGAATCCTCCTATAAATAGGAGCCCGGGGGCGGGCAGCATTTAAACAGAAGGAAGAAATTTAAAAGTTATGCTGCTGGAATGAGCTTTAAGAACCAACCCCTTTCTCACTCACTCATATTCATGAATCATAGCCCTATGCTTGCTTGTGTCCCTTCCTCAAGGAAACAAGCCACCTTCATTCACCATTGTTAGAGCGAGCTTCAAAGAAGCAAAAGGACCCAAAAGGGCAAACTCTAAACGGGACCCACCTGCTTCCAACAATTCTAACGAGGTTACAATACTCATTTTATGCTTTTCCATTGGACAAAAAAAGAGTCCGGTTTTTTTTCATATTTCTAAATGTATTATTGTTATGAAATTCCTTATTTGATTCCCCAGTTCCCTTATATTCGAGATTGGGTTGGTGTTGATGGAATGGAATAAGCGATATTTACTCTGTTGTCGAAAGGGCGACTAGAAGCTCTTACCCGGCAAAAGGCTTGTTGAAAGACCTAAAATAGGGTCTTCATTTGAGTATCTCAATTTAGTTGTACTAAAGATTGGCCTCTGGTGGATGGTTTAATGACTACCAATCCCCCTTCCCCATCTTCCCTCACGGATAGGCGCTTAGGGTCGAGGGCTGTTCTCCTTCTCTTCATCCTCCACCCGGAACCGAGTTGGGTCAGCAGAAAAGAGAGTCTAGAGATTGGTCTTGATAGAGCTAGATTTGCCTCACCTCAATTCTTTCTCTCTTGCCGACTTCGAATCGATGTGACTTCTTCTGCTTATTCTCTAGTTTCCTTCCTTAGCGCAAGCACTAAGTAAGCAAGCTACCTTACTCTAACAAGTAGTAAACTACCTTCTTCATGCTTCATAGGGAGTTTTCTTCATTGACCCGGGCCACGACCATCCTTAAATTGACTGAAATACATTCGGGACCACGCCCTCGGGATAAAGTAGTGATTATTCCAATTTACATTGCCTCTTCGGGGGATATTTCTTTGAGAAGAATGCAATTTCAATATAAGAATTTAGCCAGATTCAGAATCAACATGAGAGAACCAGATCTTATAGATTATCCCCCTATTCTTTCCCCTTTCTCTAATAATAAGGTAAGCTCGTTGGATCCTCGGAACTAAAAAAAAGAGTTTGAACTCTCTTCGTCTTCTTCTTTGTCTCCATTTCCAGCTTCCTCTCCTTAACTTGTATTAGTAGGGCGTTCTTCATCTAAGGGCTCTTCATATCATGAACTTGTCTAAGTCAAACTCTTCTTGTTGCGGGAGAAGGTTCTGGTAAGCTCGTCAGGTGCTGGCGAGGGAGAGAAGACCCTCCTACCGTTGCTAAAGCTTTCTCTTGAAGGCTTTTCACTTCGATTCTCGTTATTCAAGCGGATCGCTTTGTTTGTAATGAAAAGGAAATAGAAGGCGGCTGTAGAGATAGAGTCTTTAGGGCAATGAAAGCGGTAGGGCAAGTGAAACATTCTATCTTTGTCACACTAGAGGAGAGAAAGAAAGTGCTTGTTTCCGGGCAGGAATAAGAGCAGGCGGTAAGTGAGGAAATTCCTTCCGGAAGTGGATGCTGGTTAGAAGTGGATGAACCCAGATTGACAGACTTACATTACAGTATAGGTCTCTACTCTTTTTCAGTGCTCTTATGTGCGGAAAGAAAAGGTGAAAAATGTCTGTTCTGTATGTAATTGATTTTAGCCAGACAGAGAGAGGGCGTTTGGTTCAGTTTCACTCTGTAGGACTCGCTATCTATGCCACAAGACTAATCTGCGTCAAGCTGGATCTCCTAGTTCGGGTTCTCATTCGAGAAGTCCCTCTTAGGTATAGAAAAGATATAGTACCACAAAGCTAGGGGACTACAATTGAGTATGCCTAATTCCTTCTGTGAAAAGCTTCAAAGTTGTCTGGGTTCAGTTGAAAATTGCCCTAAGATTGAAGGTTTGACCTCGAAGAACTCTCGCAAGTTGAAAGTGAGATCTTTGTGGGTGAGGATGCAAGCCCCTTGACTTGATATTCTTGCTACAAGGAGTTCACTTATTCTAAGATCGAATAGGTTCTTCCCCCCTTACTCAATAGGGGCGGGGATTTCTTCCTAAAGTAAGGATAAGGAGAGGTCCCCGTTTATCCCGATCTGGCTTTTAGGGCTTTCCTATCCTCTATGTGGATAGTCAGTCCAGTTATTTTCTTTATGGGAATAAGAGGGATACCTTAAGTGTGCTTCTAGCTCGAGTTGTTAGTTTGCTTTCCCTGCGCTCTATTCCAAAGGCTAGTTAGCTAGTTAGTTCCCGAGCTTCCTATTCTGCTCCCCAGAAGTTGTGTCGCATAATGTGCCGCTCTTGTTCCTAAAGGAAAGAGGAGGACGCTACTCTGTGCCCTACTAATTGTGTAAGAGAAGCGGGTGCTCTTCTCGTAGCTCGGTTGGTGGTTGGGATTTAGGATTTCCCTTTGCCTTCCTTGTCTGTTAGTTGCCTAAGGTGCTTTCAAGGCTTCTTTTCAAGTCGTTCCTCCCAACCTAAGCGAATCTCTTTCCTAGGTCTCGAGAAGAGAGGATGAAGCTTGAGCGCACTCTTAGTTGAATAAGGCAGGATGCTTAGAACAAGGCCGCTTTTCCTGCCTCTCGTCAGGACTAGAGTGCGTCCTTTCCCTGAGGGAGCCCCTTTTTGATAGTCAATGAGCCGCATACCTTCGCTTCCAGATTGATTAGATCTGGTCGCTAGGGGCATGGTTCTTCCTGTAAGCGAATATGGCAGCTATCGAAGAGGGGAGGATAGTAAGACGGGTGCAAGCTAGGATAAGAAGGTTTTCAATCCTTGCAAGCCCTATTTTGCTTCCTACTAACATGGTCTTTCCTTCTTTCGGAACCCAACTACGATGGAAGTTCAATCCCTCGGTGAGTTAGTTCGTAAAGACTCATAAATCAATCAAGCGAAGGCGCAGATGGAAGACCGTGTAGCTAGACGATTACTGGTAATATAATATCTTTCCTGCTCTTAGGATGTAGCTTCATTTCCTTCCCTTCCTCCCGAATGGAGGACTAGGACTTAAGACTCAGGCTAGCTAACTAGTCCCTTTCCTTACTACTACAAGTATCCTATACCCAAATGGCGATACAAAAGATAAGAAAGTCCGGATCGATACGGGACTTCAGTCCCTACTACCTTTCCTAACAAAAGACTTTTAGCAAACTCGAAGGAACCAGAGTCAGAGATCAATGACTTTTGCCGAGAGATCTCCACTTGGAACTCTCCGAGCGCCTCCTCATAGCGTTTCGCTACTAAAGGATCGGCAATGACAACATCGTCACCAAGCACGGCATATTGCCTAAATGTACGACCCGGGTAGGCCTGCACAATACCACACCAACATGTGATGTGATAAAGCAAAGAGTGGCCAAGAGGAGTAATACCCTAAAGGTTGACCAGCCACAAAGCACACGCTCCGTGGTTTCCGAGAGGTTTCAGAATTCCACAGTCTTGACTGCTACCTTAGGAAACTACCCGTCTGAGGGTCATGGCATAGACCTTACTCTTAGAAAGCCTTTCCTTTGGGTTCCGGTGGACTGACTACGCGCTTTCCCCTTTTGGAAGCCTCTTTCTGCCTTTCGAATCATTCTTTCCTTTCGCCTGACTCAGGACTTGAACTTGGCTACCACTCTTCCCACCTTTCCCTCTTGGCACTTTGGGACGCCTCTGGACCTTTCCAATTCCTCCTCTCCTAGCTTTGGACTGAATCCTGATCTACGACCACTCTTGAGGTGGGAAACCTGATCGGCTGCAACCCGGCACAGAGCAACCGATTCAATAACAAGCCCTCTTTCTACAAAGGAAGCCAAGTGTCTTCTAGCCATGAGCTATCGGCTGTTGTCTCTAGTAGCTAGTTGTTGTCCGCTAACCTCCCCTAGGGTGAAAGCGTAAGGCCAGGGGTTAACATTCCTTTCCTACTCAATACGATGTAGCTAGCGTCTACTATGAGTTAGAGTTCTTCTCTTTTAGCGAGTCTCTCGGGTATCTAGGAAGCTAAGAGCTCTAGTAGCTTTTAGTCTTTAGCCGACTTGTCTCTTTTTAGTATTAGAGTTTTTCGGAGTAACGTCCGTGTTTGTGTCTTTTCCCTTGGAACTTTCCCTTTTTTTTCTTCCGGTCCTATCGGTCTTTGGTCCGTTTCTTTTTATAGTCTTATATTATATAGGCTAAGTCGGGACATCGTCCGCTCTACCTAACAAACAAAACAGTCTTGTCTTAACAAACGGTAAACTAAGGACCCCTAGGCCAAAGCCTGGTGTCCGTAACAAAGAGTCTTTCGCTGCTGAGTCTTCTAGTTCCAATCGGTATAGCCCCTCTCTCCCGATGGCAGTTCTTTAAGGCATCCCTTTTTGGCGAAAGTGTGCCTCTATCATCCTTCCTTCCCTCTTTGTTGAGTAATCCTCGCTCGCTTTCTTTGCTTTCCTCCGTTTATAGAGGAAAAGGACGGATACTAACTAATTTGCCGGGGTCTTTCTTCTGGTAGCTCGATGTCACTGCGGGTCTTTCGGTATAGGCTGAATCCCTCTCCGGTTTTTAGTCTGTAGCCTTTACTTCTTTGACTAACCTGTGGTTTCTCTAAGGCCATTGACGGCCAGGGAATCAACCCCTTATTGTAATAAGACAATAAGCTCTCTTTTGCTCCTCTTTCTTCTCGTTGTCTCGTCTCTTTGTTGTGGTATAGCGGTCCTATGTGGGCTTTGTCGGTCTCTCGTCTGCTTTCCCTACGAGGTAGTAGCTGGGAGTCGAGGAAGCCATAGCGGCTATTATCTCGGGCGGCTAGGGCAGCTATGGACGAGCTATGATCTGTTGTAAGCTATGAGCTCTATTGCCTAGGGTTTCTATCCGTCTATTCCTTCCCCGAACAATCTATAAGGCCGCTAAGTGCCCGGTCAGAGGAAGTGAAGGGAGTAAGCCCTATGAGCTAGTGCAGCTAGGAGTTGCTAGCAGCTATGAGTTCCGAGTTGACGAGATCAAAAATAAATCTGTCCCAAAGAAAAAACCCTAGTTGTAGTAGACGAAGATGGTCACCTAGGATAGGCAGACAAACCTGAACCTTAGAAAGTAGCCGGCAGAGACGCTACGGGAGAACCGCCTAGGATGGCGTAAGAGACTCGAGCATCTCTTTCTTCAATGTGGGTTTGTGCATTTGTCTTTCGAATCGGTCAAGGGTTCAGACAGGAGATGTGCTTTAGCCAAAGAAGCTTGGGCACCTGCTCCAATAAAGCTAAGAGGACTAGCTACGGTGTGGGCACCAGATCCACTCAGTGAGGCCGGGCAAGACTTTACGTCCTATATAGTAGTGTCAGACATTTGTCAGACTTAAGCAGTGGGATAGACTCCTTCAAATAGAAAGATAGGAGATGTTTAGCCAGTACAAGCTGTGTTTGTGGCACCCATCCCGACTTGGAGTGGAGTAGCCAGGAAGAGGCACCGCGGAGGGACAGAAAGAACAGAAGCTGAGAGATTCACCTGCACCTGCAGGGACGCGCTCCGGTCTAAGGCCTTGGCTGACGTACGATCCCCGCGAAGCTCCACCTTCAAAGGGAGCTATGTAGACAGATTTTTTTTCTTTATTTTCGTGTTTGGAGTAGGTAATAATGAGGAACAGCAAGGAGATGGGTTTTTAGCCAAAACAATGTGGGTAGCCTGCCCCAATCAAGCGTAGCGATCACTGAACGATTGATTCCTATTCTTATTATTATTTATAAAATATTCTTGGATGATATAGATGGTGGGAATAGGAAGAGAGGATGTTGATCCGGCTAAAGCAAGGGGCTGAAGGGGCTTCTTCGAAGGGTGCAGACGTTGATTCCTGCCCCATTGTCAACCATTGTTCGTCTAATCCTGCTGTCTCCCCCCTATCGTACGTAAGTTCGGAGGTTTCCGAGTGATATTGAATGGATTCCACCGCGCAAGAAGACTACCGCTCTTTGGAGAACAGAACTCCATTAGCCAATGAATATATAGGTTAACGCCCGGAACCAATCATTGAAGAAGCAGCAGCCGAGAATACCTGTAATTGACCCCCTTCCCCTTGGCCTGTAGATAGCATTGAGACTTTTCTGGGATTTCCTTCGCACCTTCTAAGGCTATAGGCTTGCTTCTTTCAACGACCGGCCACTCTACAGAATTCCTGACAGCAAACGAGCGGAATACTTTACCCGAGTAGGAGGGAAATGCAACGAGCACTAGCGCGCTTCGGCCTTCGAGCCTACGCTTGCTTTACGCGAGCAATGAGGATGCGCGTTACTAAGGCTTTAGGCTTGAGCTCTTGGAGTTGCTTGTTGGGAGTCTGCTGTTTCCCATGCTTGTCTTTGTTAGCGATCGAACCATCTCGAAAGCACTAGGATCCGGATCTGTCTTATTGACCGGCTTTTAGACTTTGAACTGGCAAGCGGCACGGAACTCTCTTCTCTTCCGAAAAGAGCTGAAGTAGCAATGTTTGCAGCGCTTTATGCCTGCTACGGAAAGCGTATTTCTTCTATATTTTATACCGCCCCGTGGGTCTTTGATTTTCTCGTTGAAGATCTAGTAAACGAAGGTTAGTACATCGGTACTACAAGGAGTGGTATAATTTCCCTTTAGCTATACGGCGAAATGACTGTACTGTTTGTCTTTTTCTCTCATCACTGGGCTGGGCTAGGCTAGGCTCTAACATCCCAGAATCCATATAACCGGAGAAAGTATGCAACTCAGACGAAGATGCTTTGCTTTATTTATTATGTAATTAAAGATTTCGAGGAAAGAAAGCGGCACACTCGGTTCCATCTGGTAATCGACAACTAAGAGTAGCAGACTCACTCGTAAGGGAACCAGCATTTCTACTTGTCATTAGCATTCAAAGCCCGCCTGCTCATAGAAGGTTGGCTCCTGTATTACTAGAATTGAGTGTATTACTCGAATGAGCGGTGAATCGGACAGATAGACGTGGTTCCTCTTAGAGATTGTATGTTCGAGTGTTCATCACGTACTAATTGTTTCAGATGCGCCAGTTTTTCATAGAAAGCTTAGCTTTCGCTAGCTGATTTCGAGACAAAGGGGAGGAGAGTGGAATTAACCAACTGCCTTTTAGAGTAGAGACTGCTATTTCTACAAGGCTAGTTCTACAGGGTGATCCTGATTAAACTAATAGCATGTCTCAGGGACAAGGGCGCAAGACCGAAACTCAATGTAGTGAGCTCATCCTCGCCAGAATCAAACTCAGAGTCGCAATCTTCCATGCCTTTCTAATCATCACAAGGCAAGGAAAGAGAAGATCTTTGGTCAATCTAGGTGGATTTCTGCCAAAAAGTTCGGGCTGGGTCTGAATGTGGTTCTTTTTTTTTTCCCGGAAGAATTTGGAGCAGCGCTCTCCCGACGGTATCCTCCTTTGGAGAGGGGACCAAAATGCGAGAACCCCCGGGGGATTAAGCGGAAATAAAAGAGTAGGGAGAAGAAAAGGTGGAGAAGGAGGCTAGTACGGATTCTTTAGTAAGCCATATTATAAACAATCTACCCAGAGGGTGCCTACTTGAATACTTTCTTCGGGTTGTTCATGATAGTAGTCCTGTAAAGAAGGCAAGACAGGAAGATAGAGCTTCATTTTTCTATATGGGTGTAGGCATCCTACGCTTGTTCTAGCGGTTTTCAGCATATAAGGTAAGGGGCGGCCTCAGCCTCTGTGTCCTTTGCCTGGGTACACAGCTGGCTTGATCTTTATCACGATCATGGCTACAAAATATGCCTCTCCGGCTTATCTATATGGGCGAGTATCTTTACATCACCTCTCCTGCTGGGTTTTGCTCTTTTCCGGGTCTCGCTCTTGCTACATTGCCTCTAGATTCCGTTCCGTCAGGGTCTCGATGTGCTTGATCTTCACCTCCTGGAACCGGAACTTGAAGGGAAGCTGTGACACCAAAGGATACTAGGCGAGATGGTGCTGCTTCGGGTCTACTGGTAAGTGACTGCTGGTGGGTACCAAAATCCGTATTATGGGGATACCGACGAACTGTAAGTTATGCATCTGGCTTTGGCTTTTGAGGAGTATTGCATATATGAAGTCTCAGACTCTATTGAAAGCTTCCAAATCACGCTTACCCCTCCTCCCTACTTAGCCCTTTAAGGTATTCTAGGCCCATCTTTGCAAGAAGTGCATATTTTTGAATTTAGGCCTTTTCGGGTCGCCCAACCCTATTCCTCGTTTAGCTAGTTCGGTTAGAAGGACGAGGGAAGACTGCTTGCCATGCATCCCACTCCCTCTCATTATGCCACTCCTCTTTTCTTTTTCGTTTTTCTAGCTTTCCACTCAATCAATAATTTCTATGCTATTTTTATCTCGTCAAAGATAGCTGTCTTTGCAGCCTTACTCGTAATAGTAGCCCGCACTGTCCCTTTCCACGCAAGAAGACTTTACCTTTTAAATAGCTGCCCCTACTCCTTTGCACATAGCCTTTCAATAGTGCTCTGCGAACTACTCCTTCGACTAGGCTCCCCGTGAGGGGGTCGGATCTGTCTTTTCTACGTGATATCTGGCTGGTCAATGTCATTTTTTGTATTTCTTGACTTGATTCGTCCCTAAGGGCCCGAAGGCCAAAGAATGAGTGAAGGCTGCATTCGCTGAGCCCGGCAGCTCTGATTGATTGTTGGACTTACTAACTCTATGTTTGATTGACCAAAAAGAACAAAGACAACCTAATATTTTAGTAAAAGCCTCGGCTAGGTCTAGTCTATACTAAACAACACGAACACGCCTTTTTCTTTATTAAGAGCAAACTGGTTAGCTACAAGGGCTTCCTCGGCGTGGAAAGCATCGAGGATGTAGGACTTGCTACAAGTAATTGCAGTGGGCATGAAGCAGAACATCGGAATGGACTACTTAGTATAGTTTACGCAAGGGATGAAGTCCAGGGCTAGAGAATCCACTTTTTACTTATAGGATCTCCTAGCTGTAATAAAAAGCTTTGCTCGATTCCTAAAGAATGTTATGTATGGGATGCCCGGGCATTGATTGAGAAGGACGCTGCTTTCTGAGGCGCATCAGTTCTATTAGCCACTGCTCTCATAACAGACACAGACTCGGCGGCGGAATCCCTTTCGCGAAAGAGTTCGGTTACCAGCGCTTCCCTTATATCTCCGATCTAGCAGCAGATCAATCAATCTTTCGTTCCTTCCCTCTTGTGTGTGAGCTTGACCGGTGCTCTTCACCATGTGTCTTGAAGTCAGGGTTACCTGCTTCTGTGGTTTCACCCTTTTGGGTGTAATAGCTTCCAAGTTAGATAGTTTACGAAGTCCCCTCATCAGACAGGCCCGCTTCCTAAGCCTTTTGTAGCGCGTGTCCCAAGGTACGCTCGGTTCCGGTAGAGCCTGGAGCGACCTGAAGATACGGGTAACCTTTCCAAAGGAAGGTACTGTGGGAATTTTTAGCGAATCAAGCTTGGTTTGGTCGCCCTAAGCCGAAGCTTCTTATTTATTGATCTTGCCCAGCGTTAGGGAGGGGTTTTCCCTCTACTCATCAAAAACGACTTATAGATAGGGCCCTTCCTTTCGTGCAACCTTATCTAAATTTCGTCGTAAATGAAATAAGGAGACCTTCGCTAAGCATGTCAACGTCCGTACGGGAACCCGATGGATGGAGGCGGCTGCATCTAAGAGTTTAGTTTCAGGAGACTGAACAACATGACCTGAAGCAGGATAGACTCATTGAGGGAGTGAGCTCCCGTGCTCCTCTTTTGGGATACGCCATTCGGCTCACTCTCATGGATAGACCTTCGGTCAACTACATGACGAAGTAAACTCACTTTGCTTAACACAGGGAAGCAGGACTTCTTTCTCACCCTCACCGACCTTCCGACCTGCCTCATTTCGGCATAGCTGTACACAAACTGAACATTAAGTAAGGGGCGAAGCGAAGCCCGTCCAAGTTGAAAAAGCCTTTAGCGTGCAAAGCAAGCAGCCAATGCGAGAAAGGGGCTATAGCAGTACTCGGGGGGGGAGAATAAGACTAATAGCTGTGGCTTGGGCTACTATTGAATTACTCTTAACTAATTGTATAAAGAAGTGGCTATCTCCTTGTCCGCACGAAGAGTATCGAGAAAAGGTTTGGAACCCTGAGTTCTTCTAATTGCCACCCTGTTTATTCGTAACGTGCATTCGATCAGCTTCCTATGAAGCTGTACCTCAGAGGCACGGAACACGGCTTGAAGGCCGCTAAATGGCAATTTATATCCTTTCAGGAAGTTTACAGATTGGATCCCAAGCTAGTAGACGAATTCGATTCAGACCCAAAGGTAGCTTCCTTCTTTGTCAAGCGCCTCTTTGATTGACGAAAGATTGATCGATTCCTGGGATATATGCCCAACGATTAGGAACTTCCACCCCTATCCCAAACTTGGAGAACGTAGTTTTCACTCCCCTTTGGTTGTGGGCGCAAGGCAGCGCTCACTTCCATTTGTTGATTTGGTATATTAGCCCCTCTCTCTATCCGTCCGAAGTCCTTCTCGTCCCTTTTGGTAGCTACTTCGTCTTTCGATAGAATCTCTCTTGGAACTGAACCCAAAGGGCTTTTTTGGGCGGCAATGAGAACCTAGGCATAGAACTTGTCAGGTGAAAAAGAAAGTCCTTTCTTTCCGTTCGGAGGGCGATCTAAATCTTCTGCATTACCACCTAAAGACAGGGGAACTCGCCGAAGTGGTTCCGTCACATGCGTTCGACCAACCAGGGCGTGGGACACCTTTGGGTGGTGGCGTGCTAGCAGCGCGACCTCGCACACATCGACAAAGTCCATTCTCTTTAAGTGAGTGACGTCGTCGTTATCTACGTCCATTCCACTTGACCGATCTGGAACAACCTGTTGCCATTCACGATTCTATAGGCGGAGGCTTTCCGCTTCTCGGGTGTTTACCCATCAGCACTAGCACTTCCAAGCTTTACGGTTTCTTTAGCCGATTTCTTCAAGGGGGAGACAGCAGCTGTGGAACTCTTGTCAAGCCCCCTCTTTCTTGGGCATGAATGAACACCCGCTGGATAAGTTGGGACAACGTTTCTTCGTAACCTGATTACTGACAGCGTTCGGAGCAAAAAAAGGCCATTCCACCAAGCAAACTTGGAATTTCAATATTCATAAGCCTCTCATGGCCGAGGTCCTTGGTTCGGAAGAAGCAGCGTCTTTGGACCTTGCCGGGACATACACTATTATCCGAAACTCACTACCCAGTAGTAGAACCCCCCTGAAAGGCTAAATGGAAGACTTATTTTCAAGATCAGATCACTATGCTGGACTTCGTTTTCTTCAACCGCCCTATCATTTAAAGGGCTTTCTTCCCTCTCATTTATAGTCCTCTCTCGCGACGCTTTCTTGCTGATAAGAAGCCACCTACGTGGATGGTTGCGCAGGCAATCTTTATTCTAATTGGCCCTTCTCGTGAGGTTGAAGCCACATCACACTCTTCTCATGGAAAGATCCCCCCATGCCGTGCATGAGGAATGGAACACTTACCCCTTCCTTAGCCGATTTTGCGAGGCAAGAGCAACTGCTTCGCTCAAAGAGACCCTTACTGCTGAAGGCTCGGGTTAAAAGGCGTGTGGCAAATGCTGCCCCTCAAAGTAACTACCAAACTTCTCCCTGTGGCGGGGCATAATCAAAGACGGTGACAGATGTTGTCGCTCAATTCGTTCTTCACCCCCTCCCTGGACACAAGGCAGTTACCACCTTTGCTGATTGATCGGTTCGTTAGGCTCGGGTCAGTTCAGTCCCTTGATCCTAAGGGGAAGGAATCAAGCCAGAGCTAAAGGAGGCAAGACCGCGCACACCACTCCACACTACTCCAAAACTTTCTGTGCCCCACCCACTTCTTTCCCGAATTCGATGAATCTGCATCCCCATATGAACCAATAGTTGTTGTTTTTCCTGCTGAACCAATCCTTCTCCCGAACCCACGGATCCAGTTTATCCCCAATCTGAAGCGGAATCAGAAGCAAGAACTGGTCCTAGATCAAATACAGTATATAGAGCAGCAATCAGGGCCATTATGGAATGTACCAAAAAGAAATAGTTAGCTTTTAAGCTAGCAATGAAGCAGCATATCGGCCTAGGGGGTCGGTTTTTAGTCTACTTATCCAGAGGATGAATGATGAATAAGAAAGCCCATAAGATGAGCTAACTTGGCTTGGTGCAGGAAATGGAATCACAGCAAGAAAGAAGCGGTCAGGATGCAGAGACACATAGTAAGGACCCCTATGCTGTACTTCGCTCCAATGAGGGACCATCACCTGTACTATACCAAGGCCCATGAATTTCACCGGTTGTGTGGGTGAAGGGAAAGGTTGTTGAAGAGGTTCCGAATTCGGGGTGGAGCAAGTACCTCTAGAAAGATCGATTCCTTAAATACTCAACTCAATTGGCTTATATAAAAATGTGATCTTTTAAGTAAACCAACCACTTTCCCCTGTTCTAATGAATATTAATCGAAATCTTGCTCGATCCGTGCAAATTTAATAGTCATAGTGGTTGATCTTACCTTGCTTATACAAGCATCCTATCGCATGGCACCATCAAAATCCTCGGATCCTTTATCCACCGTTCAATCATCGCTCAGTGATTGAGCCCTATATCTATATATTTTTATAGTACCGCCTCTATCAGAGAGCAAAGGCGTCCGTTCACGTCAAGAATAGAGGTTTTTGATGTAGTTGCTTGTACTTTTCTTTTCTTTTTTTGAACCAAGCTTGACTTTAGGTCGAATCTTCTTTTGAACAGGAAAATTTGGTCACGTAGACAAAGAACGAGAGTCAGGTGATGGGAGCCTTGTTCGCTATCAGGCTTGAAAACCGGGATTCGTTCTCCCGCTACTAATGGAACTATAAGGTTCGAATTGCTATGACACGTTGACTGCCTTCGAGACTATAAAATCTAACCCAAGTGGCCCCCGGGGGCGAACTCCAACCGAAAAGAAAGCTTTTCTCTCACCTTTAGAGATAGGGTAGGGCGAACTCCACCCATTTTTGAGCTATTGAATTAGGCGATCCGAAAAAGAAAAAAAATCTCTTCATACAATCCGTCTGTTATGATGTAGACGTGAGAGTCTTCCCAGATGTGACTAGAGAATAGCCCAACATAACTCGATTATCACGTTAGCGGGACTAGTGACTCCGCACTTCCTTCGTCCGAAGTCATTTGATTCCAGGTGATCCGTATTCCGATCGAAGAATATCTAATGCGTTCACCCACCGGAAGAGGTTAGATGCTGCTTTCCGAAGTATACTCTTACTACAGCCGGGTGAAGTTTCCGTTCATTGGATCCCTCCCGGCGGTTGGAATCCTAATGTCCGACACGTCTATCCTCTGAAGATTGCATATGCCAGACAATTGTCGTCAGGTTGGAACCCACACCTATGAAGTTTCAGTTTCCTATAGCTGGTTGACAGGCTTAAAACGTTCTTCACTATTCTTCCTAAGAGAGAGAGATCTCTTATATTATAGAAGTCATTCGATACCCCCTCGAGTCAGGAGCTAGCTTTCAATCTCTAAGAGCCGATTCGATGGCATCTTCTCTTATGATCTTTCTAGTTAGCGCGTAGTGGGAATAGTCCCTCATCAAGACGAGAAGAAAGCAATTCACGAGGAAAGGTCCCACTCAGACATTCAGACACAGACAAACACAAAGATGACAACCGGGGCACGTTGCTAAGGATGGGCTCCTACTTTGAATATAGAATAGATGAGCGTGACACATGCCATGATCAGACTAGAAAAGATAATAATGAATCGAGACCGACAGCAATAGCTGAAATTTTAACTTTATGGATATGGAATTGTTTTGCTTTCTATGGATTCCCCAGAGGGGGAGAGACCCCAGTCAGCGACACATAAATGGTTGAATCAGAGTTCTTGAGATTGGATTGGTGCCATGTATGTCTTTCCCTTCTCTCTCTTATCTTAGCAAAGTAGGTTCAAGTCAAAAGGCTTGCTACAAACTGGGCTCAGGGACTGCAGTCAGCCGCTTCCCCTGTAGTCGTCAGCTCGTTCTTGACAGATCCGATCGGGTGTTCATAATCTGGAGTAAAAGGATTCGAACCTTTGCATGCCGGTACCAAAAACCGATGCCTTACCACTTGGCTATACTCCATACGGCCTGTTTTGGACGGTAGAACGGGTATAGGGGGAAGGGAGAAGCACGGCTCGGCTTGTTCTTCGAGCCGTGCAAGAACGCGGGGATATAGCAAGTAAGCAGCAAGGTTCTCCCTTTAGGACCGACTACAACAAGCTCGCGACTCTAATAGAAACAAAAGGTAAGCTATCTGCTCTATTTGCTTGCAATGCTATACTATACCTATCAAAGTTGGCGAACCTTTCTGTAACCTTAGACTCGTTACGCTGTTCGACTGAACTCGTTGGCTCCGCGTCCACCGAAAGTCGCTTCGTCACCGTCAGCATTTGGTACTCTCTCGATAGCTTCAATAGTTCACTGAAAGCCTTTGGTGTAATGAACCGTAAGCCCTTCAGAAAGAAAGACATAATCAAAAAAGGCTTGGTTGCGGGAACCTTCGTTACCGTCGGTTCCCGGGCCGCCGATACAGTTACCATGCTTACCAGCTCTTACCATTGCCGCCTATAGATATATCTATAGATGGGAGGTAGGCGAAGGTAGCTTCCTTCTCTTCTCCTAGGCTACCTGCACATGTTATTCGCGAAGAAAAGGCAGCGAGCGGTTCTTCGCTTAGTAGAGCTACCGGCCGCCGGACGACGACCGCTTCTTTATATTTTATTATTATTTAGAATCCTAGACTAAAGAAGAAGCTCCTGAATCGGCGCAGGGCCAAATCAGCAGCAGGAGAACTGTACTAACCTGCCGCCGGTGACTTTCTCAGGGCTCCGCAGGAGAAGAAAGAAGGTCCGGGTCAAATTGATAATGAAGCGAGGGTCCCCCTGACTCCCTATTCTCTCTTAAAGCTTTATAAAGCTCTAAGAGAAAGGGTTGGTTAAGAACTATTGACTGTAAACCATAGCAGTTACAGTCACTCAATGGAAATGTTCGCCTTTGGAATGAAGATGGATGAGTAGGCACTTGATTGAGCCTGGAACTGATGAAATTCGGGGGAAACATGGAACCGGTTACTATACTGGGGGGGCGAGACATGACCGCGACTTAAGATTCAAGTACCGTTGAAAAGACTAAAGGAACAGGGGGAATGACTACCTGTAATAAAGCACAGGCTAATACGAGCCGACCAGAAGAAGCAAGGCTTAGATTACCAGATCCTGGACACAATCTTTTTTCTAGAGATGGAGAGCCCCTTGCCTCGCCTTTTCTAGCCTCTCCTTCTTGCTTGCTTACCTAGCTCTTGTCTTAGTGACTCTTCCTCTTTTTTAGGTTTTTTTTGATGAGTGTTAAAACGGTATATTTTGCATTTGCCAATGAATTTGATGTGCCCCGATTCGATCAATAATGGGATTCTTGGCTAGAAGAAAGGTTCTGTTAGGTGGGCGCCCAGCCCAACTAACTCGGTCGGTCGGTTGGCCCACCTAACAGATGATGATATTCTCGATCGATTTGATCGAATTTTGAAAACTCTTTCTCACTATTCAAAACAGTAGAGCTTTCGATCAAGATGTTCTCGCCCCCCCCGTTTGGGCTCTCGCTCGAATCGGAACCTTTATGCGTTGGTAGGCTTTCGACTCAATCTAATAGCCGGGCGCCAATCAAAGAGAAAGTTTTCGCATGGGCTCATCATCTGATGCAGAACTTATTTCATAACCACCATCCATCACCAATCACATTCCACATCCCACTTCAAACTTTTCGATTCCTCGGGTAGCCTCCTCTAGAAAGGTATTCCAGCTTCAGAGGCAGGTGAGCCGGGTCAGGAAGGAGTTTGACTGCTGGGATGGGATCCTATTCGAAGCACTCCACCACGAATAAGAGTCTTCGGATTGGATAGGCAGTAGAGATAGGAGTTCCTATCTTTAGAGCGGGCTTTCAAGACAGAGATGCACTACTCCATCTGGAAAGGGCTTTCCCTCGTGGGGAAAGAAAAGAACCCCTTATTTAAAGGTAAGGCCAGAAGGGAGTAAAAAATCAATAGAAAAAATCCCTTCCCGGCCGACGGGACTCTACGTCTGGGTCTTATTCTATCTCAAACTCGGATTAGGAAGAGTGCCCTTGAACTACAGATCAATCATAATAAACAATACAAGAAAAAAAATGATTCTCCTGCCGGCGGGAAAGGAAAAAAAAAGGGGGGATAAGGAAGAGGAGATTAAGGATAGTAACTCCACTCCATAGATAGTGAACACAGATTCTTGTTTCATTTTCAATTCCTTTCGGGTCGAAAACGCGGGCTGCTGGTGGGGCTGTGCCCATTCTCCCTCTTCTTCCGCTTTACAACCGGAATAAGGAACCCCTACCTGTCGATGAAAAAATGGGATTTGAGAGGCTAGCGGATCAGAAAGATTTTGATGGAATGTCCTACTCCTGCCTGAGCTTTCCAATCAACCAATCCCCTATTTCAGGGGCATCTCTGTGTTAGGTAGGGTCAGGGATCTCTGATTAGTCGAATGAGCCCATCCCTCTGGCCTATCATTTATTGGTCGATCCGGCTGGCGGCTCCTGCATCTCCTGCGTCTCCATGGGGGCCCCTTCATACAAGTTTGCTGCTAGGAGTCCCTCTAGTCGAATCAATAATCAATAGTTGTCTCAATAGAAGTTTACTGACCTGACTCTTCAATCGACGATCTACTGCTCCCTCTTAGTTGCAGATGCCCATGCTTTGATTCGAAAGCCCTAGCCAGTGATGAATCCCCAGGAAGATCAGAGTCTTTAATTCCTCCTCCCTTCAGTCCAGTTTGAACCCGTCCCAGCAACGAACACCTTCCTACCGCAAGGTGAGGCTCTGCCCTTCCCCTAGAATCCACCCCGGGTCGGAGGAGCAGCTAGTCCAACTTCTGGAGCAGCCGAGATATTGAACAACGCAAATTTTTTTGAATTCCTTGCCTCAACCTGAGATGAGAGGGAAGGTAGATTTTACTCGAATCCTGGACCTGATCTTTAATCCTACACCGGTTAATGATGCGATGGGAGAAGTTTTACTTTTTTTTTGAATGCTGGAGAGGCTCGCCCATGCCCAATCCCAATGGACAAACCTTCGATCCGCCCCTAGCTCTATAATCCACCCGTCTTCCCCAGTCCCTGAAAGCCCTCCTCTCCTGGGCCTAGCCCTCTTTCTCAACTCGAGTCTTAAGTTCAGCGGCTTTTCTCGTTGACGAACACCTGCGCTAATAAGACAAAGAAGTGGGGAGTCTATGCCTTGAATGAATCAGTAACAACGGATTAGTTGAATGAGGGATCAAGAGACAGATAGGGGGGAATGGCCTATCAATCATTGGTGGACCTTCTCTTGAACCAGTCACGGAGCTCTCAACTGAGTTGTTTAGGTTCTGGAATTCCATCTCTAGTTGGGGGTTTCGGTTCGAAGGTTAGAAAATGTGGTGCGGGTTCATCTCTCTCGACCAGTTCAGGTTCAAGGGAAGGGTGATCGAGGGGACCCAGACTTTAGATCTCTTCTCTATGGCTATGGCGGGAGGTTTCTTTCGTGTCAAGAGTGTGTTGGGGAGGCTAGGGAAGACGGATTGGATCGAGAGGCGATGCCTATGCCTCTTCTTTATCGATAGGATTCCCATCATTTGCAGTCTCCGGCGAAGGGCGAGGCACCGAACATGTTCTATCCTCAACCTCCATCCGTCATTAGTAATCTCAATCCGCTTTTCCTATTCACTAGTACACTGCGCGCTACAACTAGAAGCCCCTTTACTAGTAAGGGAAAACGCTAGCGCGCTACTTATATTAGAATTAGATTAGAACCCCTACTTTCTTTATTTATGGGAAATAAATAAGAAGAAGCCTACTGAAAAACAGAAGCGCGCTAGCGCGCAACGGCTGAAAAGCCAGCTACTTGTGTTGAGTAGGTTTTGGCTTGCCCCTTTCTTTTTTTTTTTTTAGTCAGATAGGTTTGGAACCTTATACAAGGGGCTGCTTGCTGCTCGCCCCTATCTCTAAAGGGGCTTATGCACTCTACTCGTTACCACTAAACGACGAAGCCAGGAGCGGAAGGAGGGACTTGAACCCTCAACCTCAGCCTTGGCAAGGCTATGCTCTACCATTAAGCTATTTCCGCCAGCTACGGTAGTGGCGAAGCACTACTGAGCAATTCACGTATCACTTGATACGGACGACTTCTGTTTTTCCGCCGGACCACACTCTTGACCTCCGATCGAGCTACGAGCACGAGTAGGTAGGCGGCTAGGGGGGGGGCGGCAGGACTGGAAAGGAAGGGGGGACCCTTCTTTTTGCTTCGCGCCAGATGATGATTAGTGGGTCAGGTCCAGTGTGTGCTCTTGATCACAATCACTAAAGGGGCGGGCTGGCTGGGCTGCCTTTTTAATCAATCTCCGGCCGCTCAGTGCCGCTATTGGTGCGAGTTGTAAGGAGTCTTGGTCTCGAGTCGAGCTGGGGCGTCATTTCATTCTCGTAACGGGAGTGAGTGCACCGCAAAACCAGACAAGTTACTCCCTCGCCTCGCAGCGGCGGCATCTGTCTTTTAAGTTTAGTCATTTCCTAAGACGGCTCCTCTTATTCTACGATAATCCAAGCAGCAGCTCCACAAGTCCGCTCGGAACCAGTCGATTCCTGAGCCATTCGTTCTCCCCTCTCGGTTGGCCTTTGCCAGCCACTAGAGCAAGTAAGAGAACCTACAGTGAATGAACTTAAAGAACCGCAGATTTGAACCGGATTGTACACCTTTGTGTCTGGCTATGTATATGGATGTGCATAAAGAAGGGACGGGACATCTCTCTCCTTTTTTTTGGGGGGGAAGAGAGAGGGAATAAGCTGCAGCGGCACCTCACGAACTTCTTACTGGGGCAGCACCATAGGCATTTGCGAGTGTTTGGATACACGTGTTTTGTTCATATTCCTCCGCAGTTAAGAGAAAAATTGTCCCCAAGGAAACCACTTGTGTCTTTCTTGGATATGCTCAGTTCGGGTATAGATACTATGACGTGAAATCCAAGAGATGAAGATTATCTTTGAATCTTCTCTTTAATGAGGTCGCCTCATATTTTCCTTAACCTAATTAATCAGCCCCGGGGGAGAATGGTGATGGAGATGTATTGCGGCCTTCTCCTGTTCATCAACTCGAACCTCATTCTTCTGCAGTTGATGTTACGGATCAGCCTAGCCTCACTCTTCAGGCCAGCATCTTCTGCCGATTCTTAGCCTGTTCAGCTGACCTCAGAGGATTCCAGTCACCCGGCACAGCATGTTTCTTCTCGGCGGCGATTACAGTATGTTTCCCTAGCTTGTGTAGCCTGTGCGAAGCAAGCCTACACTGGGTAAGACTACTCCAGAAGATCAGCAGTCTAGCCCAGTGGCTTCCCTTCCAGTCGCTTCTTCAGATTCTGGATCCCTCTCTCAGGTTCGTCGATCCTTTCAAGTTTCTTATCCTGTTGAAGGATTTTTTTCTTTTTTTATGAATCGTTTTCCCCAAAACATCGAGCTTACCTCATGTCAGTTCAATCTTCTCATGAACCTGAATCATTTGCTGAAGCCTTCAATCATTCTTGCTGGAGAGATGCTATGCAGGAAGAAATCAATGCCCAGGAAAAAAAGAATCAAACTTAGTCTCATTTCCTGCAGGGAAACAAGCCATTGGCTGCAAGTGGATTTACAAGATCAAGCATAAAGCAGATGGCTCGGTAGAGAGATACAAAGCTAGATTAGTAGCTAAAGGATTCCTTCAAGAATCTTGAGTCGAACCCCTTTAAAGATAGGGAAAACATTTGCCCAAGGTTGCTAAAATGACCACCATTCGTGGCTATCTGAACTATTGCTATTGATCCAACCTCTCCTCTATCAATTCCTTTTTCAAAAAGGGCCTAGCGCTTTCAAGCATCAATTCCATAAGCCTTAGGGTTAGAAGTTCCTTGCTTTCCTTAGGTCAATCAATCAGGTTAATCCTTCCTTCCAAACTTGCATTCTCTTCCTAGTGCTTTTGGTTTTGAATCCATTATGCCAGCGTCGAAGTGAAGTTCTTCCTTTCCTTGGCTTACTGTCTTTCCTGATGGTGAATAGCCGCTCTTTGATTTGATAGAGGAAGTGACATCTAAGGGGAAATAAGAGATGGTATCGAAAAGGAGAAGGCAAAGGGACTAAGAAAGAGTGTCTCGAGAAGGGGCTTTGAGGGAGTCTTCGACTGATTGACCATACTTTCCTTAGACGCAGGAAGCATCGAATTGCATTAGTGGGATAGCTTACTTCAATACTCCCCCAAGCCAGGAAAGCTAGTGCTCGTGAATGCGCTCCTTACATGCATATTCTAGTACCAGCCGAGAAAAGAGTCCTTAGGCCCCATCTGAGAAGGAAAGCCTTAACGCCCTTGCTTTCAACGGAAACGAAGAATCGCTTCGGAGCAGAAGTAGACCCTTCCCCCGCCATAATAGCACCACCTAGCTTCGCAGCATCGGGATAGTAGTAGCACATATCTGTATTTAGTGATCGTTGTAGGGGTAATGAAAGCAATGATAGAGTTGATGACCTAGCCTAGCGACATCCATCCCTTGTCTCCGACCGGGAGATAGAGACTACTTCATGCGCTACTTCAACATCTCCTGCCCTAAAAAAAGTGGGGTAGGCCTTTTCAAGACCCTGTCTGTTTTTCCTTTCGGAAAACGTGAATTCGTTAGGTGGGTCATCCCCCCCTGGTCGCGAGTAGCTCAACTGCTTGTAACATGGAGAAGTCAAAAGGGACAGCTCAGCTCCCATTTGAGCAGTGGTGTCCGGCGAAGAACCGAAGTCTATAGTAGCCCTAGGGCTGGAGTGGGTTTAGGAGGAAAATAAGATCTTGATTCGGCAAGTAATTTTTTTGAATGTGAAAAGCTAGTATCGGATCCAGGAACGGATGCTTTTCTCACCCCAATGAAGGGTGGTAGGGTGGATGTATATTCCTTTCTCTGGACATCATTCCCTTCTGAGTAGGGATGAGCGGATGGATCAACGAACGAAATTGCAGATAGATCATCGCCCGCCTTCACCATTGTCCCATTGCAGTTCTTAGGCCGACCATAGCTGGATCGCTCATCGGGAAGAATTGCAAATCCTGATGGTAGGAGAGCGACATAGGCAGGATCACCACCGCCCATCACCACATTGTTAGATGGTATGTCAACTGGTGCATAAAGAAGGAATGAGCCAGAGGCATCTGTCCATATTGCCAAAGGCCATAAACAAGGCATTGACTTTGAAGAGATTTTCTCACCGGTGGTGAAGATGACTTCCATTAGAGCAGTTCTTGGTTTGGTTGCAACGATGAATTTAGAGGTTGAGCAGCTTGATGTGAAAACTGCATTCCTTCATGGTGATCTTGAAGAGGAAATTTACATGGAGCAACCCGAGGACTTAAACAGACAAAAGCAAGAGGATGCTTACTATAGAACAATAGAAGAAGGTAGTCCCTACAGAAAGAAGAGGCCAAGTCCTTCATGGAGACCTAGGATTCTAAACCTTAAAGAACTACCTGTAAGTTAAGGAAGTAGTTAAAGCGAGACTGTTAAGGAGTTCAACTGCTTGACCATAGGTTTAAATATCGATCTACTACCTTACTCCTTAAAGTAAGCAAGTAAACTTATACTTCCCCCTAGCGTAGATCGTGAGTGGTCTGTCGTCCCCCTCATCTCATTCTAGTCTTCCTAACACACTCTTACTCCTCTCACTCAGTAGTCCTATGCATAGTCGGTACACCGCTTAAGTATCGAGAGTATCCTCTTAATCACAGCTGAAACCATTTCGAGATACGGACTCTGCTAGAGCCAAACTTAGAATTATGACCCCAACATAGACGGAAAGTCCCCTTAGCTTTCTATTTTCCTTTAAGTAAAGCGGATCAAAACGATCTTTCTCGAATAGAAGTCTTGCAGACTCATTCAACGGCTCTCCACACTCACAAGGGCTCATCGTTTGGTGCTCAGTACAAATGTGGTGGATAAAAGCGTCTTTTGACACCCTAACTGCCTCCGCCAGATGGGGCTATTGTTAAAAGGGAGGTCCTTCTAAGACCTGATCGGGAACGCAAAGCCACCAAACGGAAAAGCCCAACAACAAGCAAGTAATTAGGGAGAAACGTAAATCTAGCCGATACGAATACATTAAAGCATGGCTAAGTTTAAAGGACTTTATCCTATAGGTAGCCCTAGTTACATCAGCCAAGCCCGGCTTCCTATCAGGTGATCGTAACAACTTGGCTCCTTGGGAAGGAACAAAGATATAAGCGAAGCCTCGACTTTATCGTGTAACTGCATGTTGGACCCTAACGTGATTTGGGCCGCCAACTGGCCAACGGCCATTGTCCACCCTTAGCCACAACGGGTGCTCGGCGCGCCACCCCGGAGTCCTTGTATGAATGGGCAAAGGGTATTTAAAAATCCGCCAACGGATCCGATCACTATTTTGATATCTATAATACCCAGCATTGGGAAGCCTACGAAAAGAAGAAGCTTCGCATTGAGCTACAAAATTCTTCAAATTTCTTTATCTCGGATCGGGAAGCGTACCTGGATGACAAAGAAGAGGATGCTGTCTCACAATAGGAAAAGGAGATGTAAGTTTGTTGAAAAGGGCAATCATTTGGACTTGGATAATTTGCTTTTGTAAGTGCACCATGGACAGTCCTACAACAGGAGAAATTAAAAATCCAAGGTTGTCACGAGCTGTACTCGAAGCATGCAATTAGGCCAGAAACCCAGTTCCGATGGGTTGATGGAACTCTCAATTCGCTACATCGAGGACAGGTGCATAAAGAACTCAGAGATGGACATGTCCCACACGACCAGACTTTGAGAGACTACCTTTGACCCCTGAGGGAATCAATAAATTAAAAATGAGTTGTTTATTTAATAAATCATGCCACTCGAGGCCTAATTTACGCTGTTTCCTACCATCACTCAATCCCTACTGTCCTAACTCTGCTCTAGCTCTAGGACAAAGGGGAAGACTTCCTCTAATAAAGGTGCAAAGCGGGGAGATATTCATTAAACCAAAAGCCAACCAAAGAACCGGAGAACCAGAAGGACGTTTTTAAACCCTCCGAAGTGCTCGACGTCACAGTGTGATCAGCTTGTGCTATGGCGAGCAAGCAAAAGGATGCTTTGGGGAGAAAGCTATTAGGGTTTGTTGTGAGTCAAAGGGGCTTTGAGGTCGATCCAGATAAAGTCAAGGCTATTTTGGATTTTGAAATGCCACCACCCCCTGAATTTTTAAGGCCGAACGGCATGACCCGATAAAAAAAAAGTACCCCATTCAGTAATAAAGGTTGTTTTCTCCGCCCGGGTTACTGGAGTGGGATTTCTCATAGCAGTGCTGTAGGCCTTGCCTATGGGGGTTCGTAGTTATGGCTCCCAAAAGAGCTACGGACTTGTCAAGGTGAAGCTTTCTGAGTTCTATTTCCAGTCTTGAATAAGAACAGACTGAACACAAAGCAGCCAATCGAAACTAACCTTACTCTATAAGGATATACCTGAAAGGTTTAGAGCAGGGTAAGAAAAGGCCTGACTATTTTCGGCCGTGCTTGACCAACGCATTCAATGGATTCCACCATGAACCGGGAGCGGAGAATGACTTTCCGGAGAATTAGCTTACTTTCGAGCAATAAGATTGCTGTCCCTCCGTAGGGAGCTAGGTCGGTCCCTCCCTCATTCCCGATGAGAATTCGTGCGATTATTCGTACTAGTGCCCGCCGCTCTATAGGCCAAATGCCTTTTTAGTTCTTTTATTTTTTTCCTACTTCGTAGTATGAGAATAAAATCTTTAGTTGCGTCTTTGGCCCATCTTCCGTCTTGGATGCTGAATTATCGGTCTTACTTGTATCGATAGACCCACTTTCATTTAATGCTGAGAAGATTTCTTTTCAATCAAATCCTGATCCTGATCCCCCTTACTCGATACAGGCTTTCTCTCTGCTTGAAGTCAAAACAAAGCTTGAACCAGGTCACAGGGAATTTCTGGCTAATCTGGTGATATCGTAGTCAAGCCCACGGAGCGGTAGCCAATCCCAGATGAATCGATTTAGCAGTCCATACCAGGTAGATTGAGGACGGCAGTGAATGCCCAGTAGCAAAGTGAATCTTCACTTGGGTTTTGTTTCCACTGTTACTATGGGAATTCTCTTTATCTTCTTAGCTGCGTATCCGGTCTTTGGAGTAAGGGCATGGCTTCAGCTAGCACCTAACGGTGAGGTCTCCTAAGAGAGTCAAGTAGGACAGAACGATTAGCTTAGCAGTGAAAAAGAATCCTTCTAGGTTTCGGAATAGAAGGAAAGAATCTCCCGGTGTCAGTCCTGCTTTCTTTTTTGTTTTTTGCGAAAGTCTTTTTGTGTTATTGTGTTAAGGGAGTGAAGTGCCCCTCGCTTGATGGCAACGGCAACCTAAAGCCAGAACCAATGCCTTTCCCTGGGAATCGGGTAGTCGATCAACAGAGGGTTGTAGAATAAAATCTTGCGATGCGTTCTGTAAGGGCTTTTCGTTATAGGGCTTTCGGGTTTTTTTGCTCTTTCTCGTAGAATCCTCGCGCTTTAAAGGCAGGAGGTCGTAGACCAAAGTCAAAGTCCTTCTGCTTTTGTTCGCTTTAGAGAAATTCCTACTGTTATAGCGGTTAGTGGCTTAGCGATTCAAGCAGTGACTTCTAGGCTCGAGTTCCATGCTCTAGGGCAAGCAGATCGTAAGCGAGAAAAGTAGCCGAAGAGGAAGGGATTTCAGTCAGTGAAGAAAGCCGAGTTGAACAGAAGCCGGCACTTGAACCAGTACGGGAGCTAGAGGAGAGAGCCTGCGACTTTAATTTCTCGGTGTAGAACTTAAAGTAAGAGAGCCGTGAAGGCAGCAGAGCAGGCCCTTGAACGGACGGCTAGGGACTCGCGTGATAGAGTCTCTTTTCCGTTCCAGTCCTGACCGTCTTTGCGATTGCACTTTCCATCTCGACTCACGACTACGTGAAAGTCAAGGGTGGTCGTAGATCACACTTCTTCGATGCCACAGGGGGATCCGCGCCGAGTTCTTTCTTTTGCAGGTGAGCCAGGTTCTGCATGCAAGAAAGGGGCTTGACCGTAGGTGATTCACTCGACTCGACCTATGGGAGAGGGAGAGGGCTGAAAGAGCTCGACTTAGCTTAGGGTCCGAAGGTTCCGCAAGAAAGAATGAATTCACAATGGCTTTCATTCATAAACAAAAACAAGGAATGCAATCCGGCCTATTCACTCCGTCTCCCAAAGGCAAATTCCGGCAGCTAGTGTTTTCTCTTGATCTCTTTCGTCTTATTGTCTTGGCTTGGGGTCTCCTATTTCTATGGGTATAAAGAAGGAGCTAATCCTGATTCCCTTCTATCACTCCTATTCAATAACGCCCAAGGCTCTCATCCATGGCATGGGTTCCAGTCGCTAAGACCGCAGAGTGGCTCCTTTAGTTCTTAGTTCGGAATTAGCGCTAGGTGATGAGGCACAACTAGTTCAAGTCCGTGCACACCTCTTCTTATAGGATCCCTACTCCAATGAGTCCGAGTCATTGCGGTTCCTCCAGCTAGTTCGGTTCATCTATTTGCAGCCTATGATGACAGGGAAAGCGGAGCCGAGAACTGGACAAAAGAAGAAAAGGAGCGCTTGCACTTCGGACTTGGGGAAAGAGAAAGCAAAGCCATTGAAGGGAAGGATCTTCGACTTTGAAAGCAGAGAGTCGCGACTCAAAAAAGGCTGGTAACTATACTCTCCTTGCCTGAGGTCTGACTCCTTTTCTCATTTGACACTGAGGACTTAACTTAGCGCACCGGTCAGTCAGCGAGAACTCCCTGGCTTAGCTTCCTAAATAAATGCTCTTTTTTTTCCTTTATACAAAGAAAGCCATAGGGTCTGACTTAAAAGAAATGAACCCAATCCGGCGGCAACTGACGCGCCTCTAACCCTTGCAATAACTACACTGAGCTCTATTCCCTAGCTACTCGCTTAGGTTCTTTACCGTAGTAGCTTCGCTCCTGGGTTTCAGTCCTCTTAGCTTACCTTAGACATAGACCTGCCCAGCCCTACTACTCTCACTTGGCCTTAGCCAGAGCAACCTCTGCAGTAAAAAGACGGATCTGCCCCTTAGCGGATTACTTAGCTGCTTCAAAGGGTCTCACTCCATAGGTTTCACTAAGACTCCCTCACTCTATTCTATATTTACACAAAGCCCCTGTTGATAAGCGGACCTAGCCTTGACTTAGACCTAGCTCCCCTGACCTGAGTTATCACTATCCTCTATGCCGAGCTTTCTCTTAGCACTAGCAGCCCTGCCTGAACTAGCCGGAGGGCCTAGGCCTATAAAGAGCAGATCTTTCACCCGTCAGATTCAAGGATTTCCGAACCCACCGAAGCATCCAAACTGTTTCCCCCTAATCTTAAGAATCCGAAGCTTAAGCCAAATTTGAAGCTAGAATAGAGGGCATAAGACTCTTTGCCCTACCTACTATGAACTAGGATCAGAAAGGGTTGGCTTATATCAGAAACTCAAAGACGCAAGAAAAGCACATTTAGCGCGGTTCATCAGGTTGTTCAGAGGCTCCTTCCTGTCCCACCCACCGCCCTGCTTCAACATATCAGTTGTCATTAGGAAATTCTCTTAACGAGAGGCAAACGGCTTTTGTCTTTGTGGTACTTAAAAGGCTTGCTAAACGCGCGTTAAAAGCGATTTTTTTCACCTCTATTGATTTGTCGCTTCTTTCGGAATGCACTGAAAAGCTCAACGCCGCTATAGACGGAATGGGTCTCTAGGTCGAGGGTAATTTGACTGTATAAGCAAGGCTCGGGATATGGGGATATGGATTTCACCTTATGGGGAATAGGCTGCTGAAACAGCAACACGGGCAACCAAGCAAGACTTATGAAGTGCGTTCGGGCTCACCTTACACTCAAAAAATGGGAACCCTAGTTCAAAATATGAAACAAGTTTGCAACAGAAGAGTCGGCGAAGAGATAAACAATCTTCCTTCAGTAAAGGCGTGTCTTCGTCCACCTTTACATATGCGATTGTTCGCTCGACCTGGCTGCCCAGTTACGAAATATATAGCTCTCAAAAAGCTAGAAATAGAATTCAACTTAGTTGCTCAGTCTCTAGGAATTCCTAAGCGTTATCGAAGAAAGAAGTCCCCTCCAGTGTTAATAATGGATTCACTCATAACAGAAGGGATTACCCACCTATCGTGCTAATACTAATAAGAAAAACGAGCGATTGCAAGTAGTTAGTCAACAAGTAGTCAAGGTCAGTAGAGCGAGAAGACTAACTAATAAGGCTAGCCCATGGAGCAGTTATGGAAGAACTTCGTCGAAGAAAGTGAGATCTTGGTTATGAACGTCCGCTATGGAGACTACTAAGGAAAGAAAGGTAGTCGAACTAGCCAAGGCTAAGGAGCGAAGCCCCAACTCTCTCCTAATATCGAGCGAGCATAAGTGGCGAAGCCGTCAATTACAGAACTAAGGCAAGGCAGCAAAGCAGCCGAGGCGGAGGTAGCTTGCGGGGTTAGTACGTTAGCCATAGTCCCTTCTTAGTATATAGTATAAGCATGAGCGTTCGCCTACTTGTCTGGCTATTATAACAGTGTAGTAATAAAGACTGAGCCACATATTTTAGTTGTTTGACATTCGTCGGGTTCCCTCTATAAGCTGATTCTGTTTTTTCGGGAACTGAACCATACTTACTTAGTAACTTCCCATCTATCTGACAGATTCTGAATCCACTGGTTCAACGAGACCAACTGAAAGCAGATCTACGCTTCGAGCTGCAACCAGAACAAGCAAGGGTACAACCCATACTCAAAGAAGCAACAAGTTACCGACCAGAATCCGTTCTAAAGGGCTAACCCAAGGCTTAGGCTAACTCAGAGCATCGTTCGTGCACCGTTCATGTCAACTTAGCTACTGGAAGCTTGTTCAAAAGGTGTTCTTGCCCCTTTTCTTTAGTTAGCATTGATTGCTAATCAACTGAGGATTGATGAATGATCGATTTCTTTTGTTCAACTTACTAATTACTAAGGGAACGGAAGACCTGAGATCATGCATAGGTTCGTTGTCATTGGATTGAGAAAGCAACGTCTTTCAATGCCTTGATCCACCCGCCATAAAGGTGAGACCGAAGCAGCGATCTCATACTTTGCCTAAGCAAAGACGGGTCTCGTAGCGTTTGGAAAGGACTTAACCAAAGGCTAAACCTACCCACCGCCTTGGTTAAACGAGGGCAAAATCTTTCATTTTCATAGATTCCCTTTCCGATTTTGTTCAAGACGCAGCCAAAAAGGTCAGAAATGGATGGAATCCGGATCAACCAAGTACAAGTATCGTACGCCCAACCCAAAGAAATTTTTGTTTGATAGCTGAACCCGAGATCTTTTTAATTTAATTCATAAAGCCAAATGGGAACCATTCGGATATTTGGTTTAGCTGGCCGATTTTATCAACCCCGTCATAGGTGAGCATCTATAAGGAGGTTCGGTTCCTTAGGTCTTTGTACAAGCCAATAGATGGAGTGCAGGTGGTCACGCTTTACTTAACTTACCTCGAAGTTCAGCAAGACCTTTTCACCATATAGATTGAGGCCTCTTGTCAAAAGCCTAGTCTTGTTACACGCCTAGCGAGCGTTGCTCTTTCTTTATGGTCTGGTCGGGCGAGCTAGCCTATATAGACTTCCATTCCGAACCAGACTTCGCAGGATTCTGGACTCATCCAGCTATCCCACTTTCACAACTCTGAAGAATACAGCGAGCCCTTACCTTAAGCGATTGAGCGTACAGATCAATTCGTCACTAGAATCACCTCCAACGGGATCCCAACCAAAAACGGAATCCCTTCATTTTATTTTTTTAAGGACTAAGCAGGTCCACTACCACATCCGGAGCAATAGCACGGCATGAGAGAGACTTCCTGCAGCCCAAGTAAGAAAAAAATAATTTTATCTTTATCCGCTCCGGACGACCTACTCCTTAGTTGAACCAGACTTTGCCGCTCACCTTCATCCGAATAAGGAAGAGACAGTCTCTATTTTATATATTTAAAAAGGAAAAACAAGAAAAAAAGTGAAACATTTTTTAAATGAATCCCTGTAGTTCCGCTTTTTGCTCTCCAAATTAAGAAAGACTTGTCGGAAATAGCTGGTTGGGTTGGTCCGACCAACATGGGAGTTGTTGGGCGTAAAAGTAGCTTTCTTCTCTTATGATATTTCGTCTTTTCATTTTTTTTTAAATCGCTTCTAAATCAAGTCGTAATCTTTATATACGATACCGCCAAATGAAAATGACTTCCTGAGTCTTGCGCACGGGGAGGGGGTATAGATGTTAGAGTCTTACTTCGAATACCCTTGAAAAGGACCTGTTATCTATCTTTCAAAGAAAAAGAAGCTACAAGCCTATAGAATCCTGGGTCCCGAGCTCCATTCGGATCACTTTCATCCGACTTTCCTTCGCCCTTTGTGGCTGCTAGTGAAGTGGCAACTGGATTGCCTAGTGAAATGCTATCTCGATTGAAGCTAGATAGGTCAAGCTTATAGCAAGGAAAGGCGAATATTCTTAACCTTACTAATTGACTAGTTGCTTATTAAATCCCACTCATCATTCATCGTCATATGAGCATCGAAAGTCTGATCCACCTATCCCTTCCCGCGTGCCACAAAAGACCGAGGAGATACTAACGGCCCTTACTTAGTTAGTGACAAAATATTACTTCCTTTTTCCGCGTGTAAGAGGCACCTTCCGAATGCTTCTCCGATTCGATTTGTTCTTGCCCGACGACCGAACATAGGGCTTCTTTGCTTGGTCAGGGTAACCTTTTTCAAAAAGGTTTGGTGCGCCCTTTCCTATGCTGTCTGTTATGTGCTAGCTAGGCTAAGTCTTTGAACGTTTCCGAGGACGAATCCACTTTGAATTGGATAAATGCATTCTTGTGAAGTATGTGTTCGTGTATGTCCGTCAGAGATCTACCCCTTGTTGATTGGAAATTGGAAACGGATATTCGAAATAAGGGCTTGCTTAATTACAGTCTTTCTTTTTTAATCTTTATATTTTGTGGTAATTGCGTTGACGTTGAGTATTGTCCAATAAATTCTTTCTCAATGACTGAAGAATATTAACTTTCTACTTATGATCGTCACGAATTGAATTAGAATCCAATTGCTTTGGGTCGGTTACCAATGTCACTAATTTACGATTATACAATTCGAACAATTTCTAATTCACTTCAAATAAAAAATAGATAAATCTTTGATTCCAAGAAAATGAACAATTACTAAGGTTCAGTTTTGATCTAAAAGAATGGGCTTTTGATTGGTCAATACAAACGATTCATTAGTTAGTAATAATCCTAGCTTAATTTGGATTGAAAATCATTCTCTTGTCTTCAGTGCGGTCAGTGCAGCTAAGACTGCTTATTCCTTCTTCACATGCGTAAGACATTCACAATTTTTTCCACGGTCCACGATTTGCGCTTTATTCCCCCATGTCCCACCACACAAACTCGACAGTATGCAACCGGCAATGCCGCATGGAAGACTTCTGGCTAGCTAATAAAAGCTAGGGGCGCGAGACACCTCTCTCTAAAAACTCTAAAAAAGAGCCCAAGACTCCGGGAGAAGGTATGCCTAAAGTGCCAATGGAGTTCAAGCGAACGTACTCCCCAGGTGGGATACTTAAGTCCTTAGCAAGAGCCAATTCAGAGCCCCCAAAAATTTGATGTAGGAGAAGCTCTTTCGAGTCTTTGAGGTTTGATAGAAAGATTACTTTCCAAAAGCCTTGGGTGGCTTGGAACCCTTGCTGAGAGATAGTTCAGCTCTTTTAGTTATCTCTTCCCCCTCTGAACAAGGACCCTTCCGAAAGGAATTAAGGGGAGGTGGGCTTTCCAGTGGGATTAAGAATAGGCGAAGAGTAGCGCACTCACGTAAGATTTGCTAGATCTCGCTCCTTCCAAGTAATCCTCTTTCATTTTCATAGTCTTTCTTCCCCATCCGATAAGCCTTTTCCAGTCTTCATTTCTTATCCCACCACCTAAGGCAAGTGAAGGGCCAACATTTCATTCTGCCGGCTTTATCCACATCCCCATCCCGAACCTCCCGTTCGTGAAGATGCCTTTCCCTCAACACATGGAGAATATCGCTATCCAGTCGAAGAATGCGAAATATTCATTCTCACGGCCGTGGGTTGGGTAGCCTACTGAGATAAGGCAAGGTGTTCCCCAGCCTGTTGTAGTACCGGTGTTGACTAGCCGGCTCGGTTTGGGATATGCGCCACCTGATGTTTGACAAAACGACAACCTAAGTGAGTCGAGCGAACCGTTAGATGTGTACTCTAAATAGATATATGCTTTTCGCCCCCGAAGACGACTCTTCAATACTAAATAAGGTCTCTACACCCCGTTCTCCGGAGCCCCCACTAAGATAAGACCATCACTTCCCGTATCGCTATATGTCCCCCCCCGAGCCCTACATTTCAGCAGACCGTCCTGCACATTCTTCCAATCGACATGAGGACCAATCAGCCAGCACAGCAGCCTCCTCCCCACATGGAAATGAAAGGAGTGTGCAGCCGCTCGACCATAGAGCACTATGAAAGCCCTGTTTCCAGCAAACCAAGAAGCAATCAAGATTCCACGCCAACATAAAGGGCTCATAATGCCTATCCTTTGACGTCTGGTTTCAGGAAAAGCGCAAATGAGAGGGCATTGGAGTATACAGCCCCTGGGAATCCATCTTCGTTGATGGCTCTACCAGAGTGAGAAGAGGGACCATTCTTCATGGCCCGCGGTCTTAGCCTACGTGACTAAGGGAGATTTCTCTCTTCCGAAGTTCTAAATAATCTACTGTCTTAATTCAATCAGTATCCAAACTTGATCTTGATTTAGTTTACCGAGAATCAGGAGCGAAGCTGGCAGCTTAAACCGACTTTCATCAGTCCGATCGAGTTGACTATAAAAGAAGGGGGGCAAGGTCAATCAATGAGAAAGCCTACTACGTGCGCTAGTTCGAGGAGAGGAAAGGCTCCCTATGACTTTGCTTTTGTATTGAGGCAGCGAGTCAAGAGAGCGCCTAAACCGAGGTTCCATCAGTTGATCTAGTTTCAGCATCAGCAGCTGTGGATTCAGTTGATTCTGAAGAGAGTCTGTTAGCTGATCTTGACGCAGATCCTCTCTTTCCTACTTTACACGGTACTACGCCCGACTTTCATCAATAGAGCTAGTTGAAGCAGTCGATCTAGTCTAACTAGCGCACTACTGCTTTGAAGCCGACTCCAAGATCAAGGGTAGACGCCATGAAGGAAGCCACTTTAGCGAAGGTTCTGTCAAGAGAAAGAGACTTTACCGAAGGTGAACGAAGGGTCCGTAAGGAGAGAGAAGATAGGGACTCAGGAGACGCAGGAGAGAGAGGGACTTGACCTTTGGTTCAGGATCTGTTAAGAGCTTTACCGAAGGAGCAAGAAAAGGGATGCGCTAACTCGCAACGGCTTTCTTGCAGCAAGGGCTTTCGCGCGTCAGTTTGGCTTTGAATTGGAAAATCCCCTCTTGTTAGGATCATTTCTTGACTTATCTATTTCCATAGGACCAAGGGCCTTCATGTCCGTTGTCTCTTCCAAAGCAAAGCTCTTGCTCTATTCCTTACCGCCCTTCCTAACCCTGCCCGCCCACTCTCCTTTCGGCAAGCATTCCTTTAGGAAGTGAAGTAATCGTAAGTAAAGTGATTGTCTGGTTTTCTAAATGAACTCTGCTCTCTGCCGGTGATCCTTCTCTTTCTTTATTTACCTTTCCCTTAGGGTGGGAGGTCTAAGAGTTCCGTGCTTACACATCATAGCATACCCTTCAAAAATGACTTACCGCTCAAAGCGGAATACCATTAAATAAAATAGATATTAGTTCTGCAACAGCACCAGCAGACATAAGAGCTTCACCCCTTGGGGCATCTCGAAATAACGTATATAATTACTAGCGGTTTCTTACCACTTTTAGTTAAGAAAAACTGTTCAAAGCCCCTTCTTTTGATGCATTTTTCGGATTGATTTCATTTGATACGGGTTCAGATATTGATTTGCTTTAGCGGGTGGGTGCAATTACAATAGTAAGGGAAGAAGCGTTGTTAGACCTATTTCCTTTCCTTGCCTTGAGGAAAGAAAGGTGTATTTGTATATTTTATTTACCATTACACATGTCAACTCTTGGATAACCACTTTTTACTAGCAAGCCAAGCATTGAAAAAATAAAAAAGGGGCCGACCTCGTTTTCTTTCTCTGGTATCGTCCATTGGTATTATAGTTCCCGCAGTAAAGGATTCCGTTAAATAGGATATAAGTTCTGCAACATTAGCAACATCAGCTACAATAGACACACTTCTCCAGCACCAGCTACAGTAGCTACTCGAAGGAATATAAGTTATTAAACAGGACCAGTAGATACTTTCGCTAGAGGAACCACAGAAACTGCTCTAGGCACAAGAGATTCTTTTGCTCCAGCTACATGAGTAGAAGCAAAAGGAACTTATATCCCGTCCTTCACTAGTAGTTAACTCCCTTCCTCTCCTTGCCTATTTTATTAGGGCGAGTTACTACGTTCCTCACTGCACTGCGGTAAGTCGTTAAATGACTAGAATAGTGACAGAAAGAGGTATTTATTGAAAGAGCGGTGCGATAAAGAAGAAGCTTTTTCTGAGCGGTACAAGCAATAATCGTCTTCATGGGCCCTTACCGAGCAGTCACTTCCTCAACTGCCTTAGTTGATGTACACTGTAAAAGTAGTTTCTTTGTGCTTGCTTTAGGAAGTAAATCCACTTTTTAACCCCTCAAGAGAAGTCGCTTTAAAAGAAGTGTAAGCAATAACTTCTTTTGGTCTAGGATCAGGAGTGAAACTGAGAAAGAGGATGCCCCAATAGTTCGTTAGTCACCAGCCATAAGGTAAATAAAGAGGTTGAGCTCTTTCGTACCGGTATTCCTGGATGCTCTTGTTTCCACTGCTGCTAGGAAAGTGTTGTTACTGGAACTGGAGCTAAGGAAAAGATGCTCATGTGTCTATTGGTGCTGGAGAGGAACTCAAAGATATCCTTCAACGATATCCCTCAGTTCCGGTGAGAAAGAAGACAGAGTGAAAGAGTAACCCTTTCCTTTGGAGAGTTCAGATAAGCAACTTTACCGGATAACCTGACTATAAGTGGAAGAAGTAGAAGCAAGTTACTCCCACAGGCGATTGAAGAGAACCCAGCCCAGAGCTTGAGGAGAACTTCCTTGCTTGTGGTGTGAAGGAAGAAGTGTTGCTGGTGCTACGTAAGCTCATGCACTGTAGCTAAGGATGGTTAAGAAGAAGTTGATAAGCTAAGAACCACTCAAAAACAGAAAAAGGAAAGGCAATAACACCAATTACAGGTTGCAGATAAAGCATAAAAGTCAGCACCGACAAAGAAGGCAAGCTAGCAGTTCCGCTATTCCTCACAGCAGTAACTCTTTGAATGTAGGTTAGGGGAAAAAAAAAAGAGTGTAGTAAGGTACCACTAGGAAGACAACGGACGGTTATTCAGTATGTTTTAAGGTTTGTGCACTTTTTACACTATCAGGGATCTACTTTTGCTAAAGGTAAAGATTTTTCTGCTAGAGATAAGGATGTTTCCACGGGTGCTTCTATGGTTCCTGGTGTAGCGGATGTGGTTCCTGTACCTGTAGCCGTAGTAGTAGCTAATGTTGCTGGAGAAGAAATCCCATCCTTTGAAATGTCTCGCAGTGCGTCGGCCTAAAAGTAAAAAAGGGACAAATTGAAAACACAATAAAATTGGAAGACAATAGCACGGGAGTAGATAGGATTCAGAGGAGTTGTTGCGAGGAATATTTTACTGAACAATTTGACTGTGTTGACTCTTAGATATCACATCAAATGCCTATTTTTTCCGGATGGGTAGATGGAAAATGTCCGATTTTTAATCCAGCGGAAAAGTGGTTTCATCCAAAAAGAAGGTGTTTCGTCAACTTGTACTATTGAAATGTTCGTCACTTCCTCAACTGACAAGCTTGAAGATGCTCACACGCCACCCCTTTTCTGTTTTACACCGAGAATAGCTAACTGGCTTCTAGGGGTATATCCCTTCTTGAATAACCTTTGCATTGCCGATTTTAATCATACCATACACATTAAAACGTCGAAAACATCTTCTTCCTCTTTTTTGGTACCCCTTAACCCTGTAACTATTAGGTTAGTATACCCCTATAACGACTTACCGCACAGAGAGATATCATTAAAAGGGAAGGGATACGGGTTCCTCTACAGGTACAGGAACCGCAGAAGCACTAGTGGCAACATCCTCTTCTCCAGCAAAAGTAGATACTAGAAGGGATATAAGTTCCTTGCTTACTACACTTACTAGACAGTAAAGCTGCTTATCTGAACTCTCCATCAGGTAACTAAATAACTATTTAGCGTACTATTTTATTTAACTGGTTTTTAGGGATGGGATATCCTTTCCTCTTTCTGTTTGTGCTGTTTCAATCTGTGTTTGTTTTGCATTCTCTTTTGGTGTACCTTGCAGAGGGTTTGGTTTGTTCTTCACCTTTTCCGAAAAAGGGAAAACCCATTCTTTCTTGCTGGGAAAAGGCATTCCCTATCATCATCCCCATCTCGAACCGCAGAAGCTGCAGTAGACACTACAGCATATTTAGTAGCTATAGGAACAAAATAAGCACCAGTAGCGTATTGAGTTAGATGAGCAACATTAGTTTCATTAGCTCCTAGCGCAGCATATCTGAATTCACTATAGGGTTAAGAGTGACTTGCTTACACTGCTGAATAACCTTCACTTTAGCTCGCTTCCGGAGAAACTACATTCAACAGGAGAAACGAAGCTTTGAATAGAAGGATCAGTGCCCGTAGCAGTCCTGGAGTTAGGTTATGATGGTCGTGATGAGCTCTACTAGAAAGAAAATATCTTCTATTCATAGAGGAAGTGCTATCTAAGGGGCTTCTAAGCCCAGCCCTTGAATTCCTTCCGTAGTTCAGTCCGGAACTCCAGATGTGTAAGTAGCGGCCAAGCGGCTCTGTCCTTTTCAAAGAGGTTATCCTTCTCTGTCCCCGCTTGTTAGTGTTATAGGATAGCTCCCCATTCAAGTAAGTAATTTTCCCGCTAGTTAGGAGAGAAGTCACCTTTGGATTCTTAAGTAGGAGGGCAGGGAGGAAAGCACGATAGGAGGCATGTACTCTGACCGGAAAGCGTGGAGGTTGTTCGAGTAGCTCGTCTGGCACTCCCTAGGACCCTCCGGCTTTTTATGTTTTATCTTCTTCCCTCTCTGGATTGGGTCTTCCCCTGTGGGACGGAGGAATCCAAGTGCCCGACAGGTTTATCTCTTACTAAAAGGTAGGCCATAGCTGCGCTAGGCTAAGCTGGGCTTCCTATCTAAAGTAGGAATTGAGTGATCGCCCATGTGTTAATAAGGGCAGAGCTTCCTCGCTTTCCCTTTTTTGATGTCTAAAAGGTGGAAGTCACAAACGAATCCTCTGAATTAGCGGCTGATGAAGAGTTCCCTAGCTGGACGGTTTGTTTTGCACCGAGAATGAATGAATGAAATAGTGGAGTCTTAATAAGAGTAAGGATCGAACACCCGATTCCTATAACAAACGATTATATGAAAAGAGGTTGGTGACAAACTAATAGTAATCGCATTTTTTTTCATCTTTATTCCGGTGAAGCGCCTTGGAATCTCGTTGACAAGCATGACAATGGGTACATTCGACCTCTTGTGAAATCGGTCGTTCAAGCTCTTTCCTACCCCTTTTTTTTTTTTTATTTCACTTACCGGGCCGGGCAATGGCAACAAACGATTCTGCCATTCCTGGCTAAGTATGAAAAGATGAACTCTTTCTTAATGGAAGGAGAAGTTCCCCGTGCTTTCCGAATCCTGTTTTTGGAGGTATGGCTGATATGTCAACGGGTACATGATTCTAGCCTGCCTATCTTTCTTTAGGTTATTAGCCTTATTAGTCTTCTGAGCCCTCTTCTTATAAGAAAAGAAGATCAGAAGTAAGAAATCCCAGCTGTCTAGAGAAAGATCCTTCGTAGAGACAGATACGGCGTATAGATATACTAAATTCGATATTCCCTAAGAGGGTGTCTTTTCCCTCAGTCAAGAAATGAGCTATAAATCCTCCCTCGAGAGTTATGCTATTAGTGAATATCTTCTTCTTCCTCAAGAATGGATCTTCGGTGCCCTGCCTCGCTGGCTAGTTCATTTTGCCTTGCTTGCTCTGATCTTGCGAAGAATGCTTTTTCTAATTATCAGTGCTTGTCAGCCTTCACATCTAACTGTAAGCGCTCTTCCATTATTGCTATTATTGCTATCCTCGCTTTTCCTATTGGGATACCTTTCTTCTATACGCTATTTGGCTTGTTAGGACAGCCAGAAAGAAATCCCCGTCTCCAAGTCCTGAATAACAAATCCCCAGGTGAGAAGCATGTGGGCAGTCAAGGTTGCTAGCCTTCGAGAAGGGGCGTAGCCAATTAACATCTTCTTTTTCTTTCTAGATGCGAATCAAAGATAGGATATGTAAAGTACCCAGGTGCCTAGCCCTTCCTTCTGAGGGACTACTACTTATTAGATTAGACGGACAGTCTTTCCACGCTTTCCTTCTTTACCGGATTGGATGCTTCCTTTGAGGGACAAGGATGACGCAGAGAACGTTCTAAAGAAAGCATTCCGTAGTAACGATCTAATAAGTGCACCACTGGACTTAAGCCGAAAGGAGTGGGAGGTGTGGTGGCGACAACCTCTATCTAAGAGCTATCTTCTCTTATTATTTTTTTTTTTTTATCGAGTTACCCGGTAATTCATTCTAACAGGGCATTCATTGATTCACCCTCCCCTTCTTCTTATTAAAAAGCATTCACATTGATCCAGTTTAGGCAGCTTTCAGTCCTGGGAAAGCTCTATCGGAAGTCGTCAAGACTTGTTTCAAGAAGGAAGGTGTGAGATTGAGTTTTCACACCAGGCCCAACCCTTCACTTTGGCCTACGTTTCGTCTTCCTTATCTAAATAGCCTGCCAGCATAAGCCCGATAGTTTGTCCCTCTACCCCCTTATCTTATTAGGGCTAGCGGTCGAGCGACTTTCTTCCTATTCACAAAGCAAAACACTTTTTCCAGTTCGTTTCGTGTTCAAGTGGTATCGGAAAGCGGAAGGAAGAAAAGCCAGTATCCGCGGTCAGCTTGATAGAGTAAAGAAAGCCCTTTCTTTAAACAGTCAGTCCCCTTGAAAGATGGATAAAAATCTGCACTCGGGGTACGCATGATCCTATTCACATGGAATTTCCTTTTGAAATGGTTGGAAACTTAATTAGATGTTATAGATAGTTATAGGGAAAGAAAGACTGGATGACGGGGCTTGCTGCACATACTCAAAGGGCTTTTCTTCCTTAGCTGGCACGTAGACTGCTACTAGTCTACAAAACTCAATAGAATGCGATAGGGGAGGAAAAAACGCTCGACTAAGAAGGGCATGCACTGGATTTCGAGCAAAAACAAGGTTTGGTCTTTGATGAAAGAGTTTCACTTTGTCCCTTACCTATAGAGCCTTTCAAACCCGATACCTGTTCACTCCTCTTATGTATAAAGTATGCTCTCGTGACGTCAGACCTTCCTTTACGAGATTTCTTTCCGGTTAAGGGTAGACTGAAGACTACGGCCCTTCCATTGGGGACTCGTTTAATAACT